CTCCTTGATCAAAAGAAATTCCTATTGATCCAACCAACAAAGTAAATAGTACTAATACAAGAAGAGGAAATAGCATAGTATTGTCCGATTCGTGAGGATACATGGAAGTGTATTTATTTCCAAAGTAAGTACTAAAGTATCGTATCCTATTTCTTACATTATTATCAATTTTCGATCTTTCTTTTGCAAAAAAAGAAACCTTTTTATTCATTGTTGATAAAAGTAAATTTGGATTGACTCCTCTTGGAGTTCCTTTTCCCCATAGAGATATGGAATAGAACGAACCATTTTTCGTGCTACTGTAATTTTTAAAATGAGCGCGAAAATACCCATCAAAGGTAAGTAAATATACCCGAAACATATAAAATGCGGTTAATCCTGCTGTGAAATAAGCTATTACTGCGAAAATTGGTGAATACAACCAACTATCATTAAGAATGTCATCTTTGGACCAAAAACAAGCAAGAGGTGGAATACCACAAAGAGAAAGTGTACCCAATAAAAAAGTAGTTCTTGTAATTGGAACATATCTTGTTAAACCACCCATAAGAACCATATTCTGACTTTTATCTGGTGAATATCCAACAATAGGTTCCATTGAATGAATGATAGATCCGGATCCCAAAAACAATAAAGCTTTTGAATAGGCATGAGTGATCAAATGGAATAAAGCAGCTCGATAAGAACCTATACCTAGAGCTAACATAATATAACCCAATTGAGACATTGTAGAATAGGCTAAGCTTTTTTTAATGTCTCTTTGAGCAAGGGCCAAAGTAGCCCCTAATAATAGTGTTATTACACCTATTAAAGAAATTAAATTCATTATATAAGGTATGACTATGAAAAGAGGAAGAAGCCGAGCTACAAGAAAAATTCCTGCTGCTACCATAGTAGCAGCGTGTATAAGAGCCGAAATAGGAGTGGGTCCTTCCATAGCATCAGGTAACCATACGTGAAGGGGGAATTGTGCGGATTTAGCAACTGCACCGACGAATAATAAAGAAGCACACAAGGTAGCAAATAAAGAATTGACCCCATTATTCTGGATTAAGTTATTAGTTATTTCGAGCAAATACCGAAATTCTAAACTACCTGTTATCCAATAAAAACCTAAGATTCCTAACAATAAACCAAAATCCCCTACACGATTAGTTACAAAAGCTTTTTGACAAGCACTTGCTGCAATTGGTCGTGTGAACCAAAACCCTATTAATAAATAAGAACACATTCCCACAAGTTCCCAAAAGATATAAATTTGTATCAAATTTGAACTAGTAACTAATCCCAGCATAGAAGTATTAAAAAAACTCATATAAGCAAAAAATCTCAAATATCCTTGATCGTGATACATATACTTGTCACTATAAATAAGAACCATGATTCCAACAGTAGTAATTAGTATTGACATAATAGAAGTAAGTGGATCGATCAAGTATCCAAACTCTAAGGAAAAATCATTATTGATGGTCCAAGACCATAGATATTGATAGATAAAACTTCCATTTATTTGTTGAATAGACAGATTGGCTGAAAACACCATAGCTATACTTAAGAGTAAAACACTAGGAAAAGCCCACATGCGACGAATATTTTTTGTTGCTGTCGGAATAAGTAGAAGTCCAAATCCTATTGACATAGTAACTGGAAGTGGAAGAAAAGGTATTATCCACGCATATTGATATGTATGTTCCATAAGAAAAGAAACTCTTTTTTCTTATAATTACAAATTGTTCTCGATTCACCAATTCTTATCTTTTTTATCCTTTTAGAAAGGAACAATAATAAAAGAAATCAACAAAAAAATATCTGAAAAAAAAAGTCAAATATTGGGATTCTTAATTATTCTGATTTTTTTTTCCCTCATGTCATTTATATATGTGATGTGTGATGTGCGCACATACGTATATGTGATATATATATCACATATACATGTATATATAAATATATTTGTATTATATATATTTGTATGTTTATTATATATTTATATGTTAAAGTAAAAAAACAATGTATATTAAAAAGAGTATATTAAAAAAATTATCCACATACACGAAATAAGTATAGATAATAACTAAAAAGAATGATCTATTTTGAAGAATACATGTCTTTCACATACAACGATAAAAGGAGGAACCCCCCTTTTTTGA